TAACCATATTTTCTAAACGAACCAGGGCCAACCCAAATTGATCTTGTAATAGATCTGCTACGGAACGAATACGTTTATTTTTAAAATGATTTATATCGTCAAGTATACCCATTCCAAATTTCATTTCAATCAAATGATCCGCAGCTGTCAATATATCTCGTGGTAACAAAAATGCATTGTTCTGAGGTATATCAAGATTAAACTTTTGGTTCATATTTCGTCGACCAATCCTTCCTAATTCACATCTTTGTTGAAAAAATTTTTTTTGTAATTCTTTACATAAAGATTCTGAAAATACTGGATCTCCACCAACACAAGCAAATTGTCGATAAAACTCCAAAATGGCATTTTCTTTTGACCCCATTTTTTTTTTATCCTTATCATTTAGGAAAGACACGAAAATTTCAGGATAACAAACATTCTCTAGAATTTCGCTTAAATTCGAACCCATAGCTGATGATAGAACTAGAATAGATATTTTCTGTTTCCTACTCACACGAGCCCATATTCTTGCTTTTCTATCAATCTCTAATTCTAATCTACCCCCCCAGTCTGATATTATGGTGCCAGTGTAGACCGAAATTCCGTTAGGGTCCAATTCTGAACGGTAATAGATACCAGGGCTTTGCAATATTTGATTGATTACAATTCTGTATATTCCATTTACTAAAAAAGTTCCCAGAGAATTCATAAGAGGAATGTTTCCAACAAAAATAGTTTGTTCTTGTATGTCTCTATTACTTTTCCAAATTAATCCTGCGGATACATATAATTCAGCAGAATATGTAAGCGAATCATATACAGCATCTTTTGCATTTATCAAAGGTTCTAATAATTGATATGTTTCTACAAATAATTTAAATTCAATTTTTTGATCTGTATCGTCAATTTTTGGAAACTTAAAAAGCCCTTCTGTTAAGCCCTGATCAATGAACTGACAAAACCCTTCAAACTGTATCTGATTGAATCCAGGTAGTGTAGACATTCCTTCATTTCCACCCCCAAGCATTTTCAATTTCCCCGTGAATTTTATCGAAAAATATTCCACGATTTGCTGTCATTCTTCATCAAATCATATGAATCAATTTAGCAATACTGGAATTTCTGTTCTTTAATACTGAATTACATGAAATTTTACTTTATCCTGTGTATGAAATGGATAAAATACCTATTATGAAAAGAGGAATAAAAAAAAATAGAATTTTATACTAAACCTCGAAGGAATTTGCAACAAAACAAATAGATAGAATCGAAATTCTAATCTAAAAATCGAAATGAATTGGAAAATTCGACCCGGATTTCAAGATTCTTCTTCATTCTAAAAAAAATCCATTCCATTTTAATAATTATTAGGATATTACATATTCCAATTGTATTGGATACCAGAAAAAAAGGAATTCGGGATTGTAAAGAAAAGATATATATTTTTTTTTAAGTCTTTTTTGGAGAATATGATTAGAGTGTGTAATGTGCAATAAGACTTTTATTTTAGAAACAGGCATAGATTTAACTTCAGCTATAGATTTGTCTCTAACTTTATTGCAGGCATATTTGTTCGGGACAATACATAACATATCGTCTTAATTTTTACAATTTTTCTATTCAAAAAATTGAATAGAAAAATTGTAAAAAAGAAGCACAAGAATTCCGTCTAGTATCTGTCTTATACCTATCTTATCTATCTAGATATATATATATATCTAGATAGATATGGATAAGATATCCGATTAGAAAATATCTGTGTACCAATTAAAATTTATGTTCAAAGGTTTACATATGTTGACAGTTGCTGTTATAATTGGAATGGAGAAAGTTTTTTTAATTTTAATAAAAAAGCAGCAATATTGATTGGTTATGTATCAATTTTAATTTTCTTATCTCATTCAGAAAAAAACCATTTTAGATTAAAATATTTAAGAATAATTCAGAAATTAATAGTTAACGGTTGCGATTTGTCTCGAGATTTTTTTCATTTTTTCAATAGAAAAAGGGGGGGTATTCTCATATACTTCAGATATATAGAATAGATTTGGCGACATGGCCGAGTGGTAAGGCGGGGGACTGCAAATCCTTTTTCCCCAGTTCAAATCCGGGTGTCGCCTGATGGATAAGACATTTTAAATTAAATATTGTATTTTTTATTAGAAAACTTTTTTTTACAACAGAAGCAAATGAAGGAAACGGAGTCTTGAAAATTGCGTTTGATTCTAAATTCTAAGCATCTCTAGGTTTATTCTAAAAAATGCTGTAAATATTATATTTACATTTTCGTCTCGAATTCAAGGAAAGATTCTAGTAGTGAAAAGGAATCAATCATTTTAGAAATGATAGTTTTTTCATTACACAACTGTTGTATTGTAGTATCCGTCTACTGACTGCGTCTTGAATTAGATTGGATAAGGATCGGATAGCGAATTCCATTTTTTTTAGTTAGAGAAGGGGCGGAAGAAAAATCCTGTATACAGACTGATGTCAAGTGTTCCATATTTAATCAATATTAATTAATCAATATTAGTTAGATTTCTTAGTTTTAAATTAGCTAATCCGTTTTCTTAATCTTAAAAGTATTCTATATTTTTTTAATATTCTATATTCTAATAATATTCAAAATTTTAGATTCTAAAATCTAATAGAAAAAGTTTTTTTAGTTATTTTAGAGAAGGGATAGGGAGACATTAAGGAATTCTTTCAAATAGAAAGAAGAATCTAAGTATGCAAAATGAATCTGTCTTGATTCTTTTTTTTTTTTTTCATTACTTAATGAAATGGGGGGATAAAACATAAATCTTATAATTTCCACCTGTTAATAACATTCACTTACTTAGAACTTCGAACTTCCGAGGATGTTAGCCCAGAATCCTTTTTTTTACCCTCTTTTTTTTTACCCTGTAACAACAATTCCAATATTAGATATAATCTAGTATTTTTAACGAATAATACAAAAGAAAATAATAGAAGAAAAATTTTTTCATAATAATGAAAAAATTCCTTCATATTTATAGAGATAGGAGACAAAATTTACATGGATATAGTAAGTCTTGCTTGGGCTGCTTTAATGGTAGTTTTTTCATTTTCCCTTTCCCTGGTAGTATGGGGAAGAAGTGGACTATAAGGGTACTCAATTTTGAGTTAAGGGATCAAAGTACCCATTTTTTTTCTACTTGGGTTTTTCAATTTATGAATTATTGAATGAAAGTATTTCATTTATACTAATGAATTGAGTTCAAATATAAAATTGATCTGTATTTTAGGGTTCTATTATAAACTAGTAGTTTAATATATTCTATATATATTATAGAAATTGAAAATATTCTTTCAATCAAATAAATATTTGAATTATTTCCATATTCATATTTTGAGAAAATCAAGGAAATAAAAAAGAATAGGAAATTTATTCCTATTCCAACCGAATTCTCCTTAAAAATTTCTATTTTTATCAACTGACGCTTAAACAGATTATATATATATATATGGAAAATGGGAGACCGTGTAATCCCCATTCCTGCTTTCCCCCCCTTTTTTTATGATACCGGGATTGTAAAAAGAACCCCAAAGAAAAAAAAAGATAATCGGAAGAATAAGAGTTGTTTTTTAATTCTTTCAGATTTATTGGAATCAATACAAATAAAATAGATGAAACTAAAACAAATTTGGACGCAATTCTCAGATAGTAGAAATAAAATATATTTCTACTATCTGATTATAGTCCGCTCATTTTTTTAAGACTAAGACTCCAAATTGAAAACCTTTTTCATTTTTTGAAATCATTGATTACATTGATAAAAATTAAGAAGTCATATTTAAATTAAATTAGTAACTTTTACTTACGGTTTTTACGTAAATTATAAGTAAAAAAGCAGTAGGAACCAGAATAAACAGTGCAGTAGCAATAAATGCGAGAATATTTATTTCCATAATCTCTATGTATGTTTTCTTTCTCTTCAATTTCCAATAAAAGTCGGGATTTAATCCCATAGAGATGAGAAATCTTTCATCGATAAATTAAACAATGGTATAAATTTTATTTTGATGATATCAAATCGGATCAATATCACGAATAACAATATCTGAGCTATCAAATCGACTTATCGTCGAGAATTAAATAGTATAACATAGGAAGATCTTTTATCCATACTAAATAAAAAAAAAAACATTTATTTTTGATGGAATTCCAAATTTCCTTTCGCTCCTTTTCCTTCCTTTTACTTTTTCGTCGAAACCTTTACCTTCAATTAAATGAAAAAGGAAAAAAAGCAGAAGGGACCCCTAATTAGGAATAAAATTTTGTTTATCCATTTTTTATTCCCTTTATATACAAAACAAAAAATGAATTCATGTCTTTTTTTTTTTTTTTGTATCCAGCGGGACTGACGGGGCTCGAACCCGCAGCTTCCGCCTTGACAGGGCGGTGCTCTGACCAATTGAACTACAATCCCAGAGATTGGGGTCTACAGTATAAATATTTTTATGGTTTCTTTCAAACCTTTTCTTTTTTCGAACCATTTTGCTGTAAATATAAAGAAATGAAAGAGGCGGATTTTTGTATATTTTTGTATATATTTCGATATGCACCTTAGTGAGATCAATACAGATTACTCGTAATCCGTTTGTTATTGACAAATCGATTGAAAATTAAATCAATGAAAAAAAAGCTTTTCTCTATATTTTATATTTACAGATATTGACATGAATATAGATTATTAGCAAGATTCCAATTTGTGGAAATATGTAATACAGAAAAAAATAAAAGGCGTTAGGGATGTTTAATATTTTGATTCTTCCGTATCAGAGCACATCAGTCATTTCCGGAGAACCTTAAACGGGTTATCTAATTTTATAGTGGATCGGAAAATTCTTGGGCCGAGCTGGATTTGAACCAGCGTAGACATATTGTCAACGAATTTACAGTCCGTCCCCATTAACCGCTCGGGCATCGACCCAGCAACAGGAAGAATACATTTCAGTTTTTATTGAAAATTATTGATCAACTTCCTTTCGTAGCACCCTACCCCCAGGGGAAGTCGAATCCCCGCTGCCTCCTTGAAAGAGAGATGTCCTGAACCACTAGACGATGGGGGCATACTTGCCCGACCGCCATTATACTACGTTCATAGTATGAACAGTTTTTTGAAATTGTCAATATAATGATTCGATAAAAAAAAATATTTTTCCATCTTTCATAATTCCATAGAAATTTTTTCTTAATCAGTGAAATTTCGGAATTGTTTATTCTTTTCCCAGTCATTAATAATAAGAAAAGAATAAGTAATGTGAAAGAAAGTCAAAGAAAGATAAAATTATTTACGGGAATGCTTGGTTTGTTAGAAAGGACGGAAGGTTAAAACTTCATTTCTTTCACTGTCATTTATTACTAAGATTTGATAGGTCTATTTATATCTAATACTAAGCCGATAAATTAAAAAACGATAATCAATTTGGAAATTGGGAAGGATAGAGATAAACAAGTTTTTAAAAAAAATTTTTAAATAAAATACGAATTTTATTTAGGGACAGGACAAATTGTATCTATTTATCAACGATTCGATGAAATATTTGAATTGGTAAGTACATTTATGTATCAATGAAATGAATTTGGTGTTATGATTAGAATGACTTCAAGAATCCATTTTGAAAGAATGCATTCCATTGATCAAATCCAATATTAATAAATTTTTTTTTTACTATATTCTATCCACTAGGTAAATCCAATTTTTTGTTCTTTGATGAGTCATTATGCAAATGCAAATAATATATCTATATTGATATACATTTATTATAATCCCAAAAATATAAAAATATAATTTTTATTTTTATAATAATAAAATTTATAGAATAAATATATGCAGTAAAAAATAGATATACTAGTCATATTGGCTAGTTCCTTATTTAAGAATGGCGGGCCCTTTTAACTCAGTGGTAGAGTAAGGCCATGGTAAGGCGTAAGTCATCGGTTCAAATCCGATAAGGGGCTTTTTACTTTTTTTTCCAGAAAAAAAGCAGTAATTTTTATATTTTAAGGAAGAATAGAAAGATTGTTGATATTTGGAAAAAGTTTTTATTTGTAATAAAAAATAAAGTAATCGTAGAATTTAATTAGAATATAGTAAAAAAAAGTCATTAAAAAGTGTAAAATTATGAAAAAGGGAAAGATTCAAAAAAAGTAAGTGGATCTAACCCATTCAATTATACCTATATCTACTATTCTGATATTCAAATTTGATAAAGATTAAATTCGAACTTTGAAACATCTTTTTTTTTACGAATAGAAGAAAAAATAAATTTCTATTATTTCTATAAGATTATATATAGATATAATCTTATAGAAATAATAGAAAAACACATTAAATTATGTCTTCGCGTATTAAAGATTTTCTTTTCATATTGATGCGTGCGGTATTTTTCCAGTAATTCATGTATATGAGACAGAAACTTTCACTTACAGTTTTTTCTTTTTAATATTGTATTTCATTTTTTTTGAATAAAAAGAAAAAATTGTAAATAAAATATAAATTTATAAAATATATGATCCTAGAGTAGTTTTCTAGACAAAATGGAAGTAAGTTCACAAACAAGATTCAATAATAAGATTATTTGATGAAAGGGGAGAAATATGTCTGAGGATCCGCTGGGTATAGGGAGTGAAAGAGAAGATGATTTGTTTCTTGAACAGTTCTTTTAAAAAAATTTTCTATCGGATTTTTGAGTCATAGGAGATTTTATGATTTATGACTTGGGAGATTTTTAAAAATAGAAAGGAATAACTGCATTGAGTTCAGGGATTTGCCCTAGATACCTAGATATCAATAGACCCATCAATGATTTTTTATTCGAAACCGATGAAATTAAACAAGTAAGGAAAAGTATACGAGAAAATTATATATATATATAGATAAATGATAAAAGTCTCGGGGGTCCGTCTCATTCCTGAAAATGCTCTATGAGGTGTTGGGAAATGGTTTAAGTAGTTGAATAGGAGGATCGCTATGACTATAGCTCTTGGTAAATTTACCAAAGATGAAAATGATTTATTTGATATTATGGATGACTGGTTGCGGAGGGACCGTTTCGTTTTTGTCGGTTGGTCCGGTCTATTACTTTTTCCTTGCGCCTATTTCGCCTTGGGGGGTTGGTTCACGGGTACGACCTTTGTAACTTCATGGTATACTCATGGATTGGCAAGTTCTTATTTGGAAGGTTGCAACTTCTTAACCGCCGCAGTCTCCACTCCCGCTAATAGTTTAGCACACTCTTTGTTGTTATTGTGGGGTCCTGAAGCACAGGGAGATTTTACCCGTTGGTGTCAATTAGGTGGTCTGTGGACTTTTGTTGCTCTCCACGGTGCTTTCGGATTAATAGGTTTCATGTTACGTCAATTTGAACTTGCTCGATCTGTTCAATTACGGCCTTATAATGCAATCGCATTCTCTGGTCCAATTGCTGTTTTTGTTTCTGTATTCCTTATTTATCCATTGGGTCAGTCTGGTTGGTTCTTTGCTCCTA